TTTTATTCCGGGGTTTCTCTGAATTTGAAAGTTATCACTTAGTATGTTTCCATATCAAGGCTCAATCCAACCAAGTCCGTAGCGTCTACCAATTTCGCCATATCCCCTTTTTCCTTTCTTCATTTTTTCTGGATCTGAAGACGTTTACATTTAATTCTTTCGGTAGGCACTTCTATATAGTATATAGAAAAATTGTCTCTGTTTCCTCCTATTTGTTTGATCTCTTATCTATTTTCTAGTTTCTTTCATATCGTGGTAGCCTTTTTTTTTAGTCCAATCAAAAATAATTCTATTATTGATGTATCCGCAATTCAATATGGATGGATATATACCACATATATATGCCTCTTTTATTCTCCTTTTTTTATACTCAAACGGTCGATTCTTTTTTTTTTTTCGCCCTATCCCTTCCTTATCTTTCTGAATTAAAACAGAGAATGTCTCATTGTATATACTCTGGATTGTATCCTTACTTAATCTTATCTTTATCTTTATCTTTTCCTTAGGACCATCCCTGTCTGTATAATTAGAATAAAGTTCTTGATATACCCTATACCATAATTCTATTAATTGTTATTAAGATTCTCTGTATCTATAATCTAAAGACTAAAGAAAGAAAAAAGTCTTTTTTTTTTTCATTCTTTAGATTATAGTGTGTAACATAGTATTTTTCAATTTTGTTTAATTGGGAGAGATGGCTGAGTGGACTAAAGCGTCGGATTGCTAATCCGTTGTACGAGTTATTCGTACCGAGGGTTCGAATCCCTCTCTTTCCGTTTCTTCTGATGACTTAAGATTTTCTTTCGAATTCTTCTAATTCGAAAGAAAATCTTAAGAAATAAATTAAGCTGTCTTATTTTTTTTATTCTTCACGTCCAGGATTACGTCCTGGATCATTAGATAGGAATCCGAAGATGAAGAGAGAAACAAAGAATATCACCACTGTGTAAACGAAGAGTTTGAGAGTAAGCATTACAAAATCTCCAAGATAAGATCATTTTTGCTAAAAAAGGGAATAGATTATCCATTTTTATACCACATATTCAATTTTGACACCAAACCAAGAAATAAAGTGGTTTCTAGAAAAGAAAGTAATTTTAATAAATAAATTAGTAATAAGACTAACGGTATGAAAATTTTCTTTCACGTGCACAATTAATTATTGTATTTCGGGGACCCCATACAAGGTCCTTGTTCACTGGAAGTAGGAGGTCAGAATGAGGAAATGAGATGATCTGTATTCATCGCGCTTATCCAAGAATTTTCGTGTTTGAATTGAGGGTTCACAATGTAAGACTTAATCTGATCTTATCAATTGATTATTAGAATCTTTTTTTTTGAATAAACCATGAATATTTGTAGGAGAGTATTCAAGATCTTATCGAAAACTTACAGCCGCTTGCCAAACAAAGGCTAAGAGAAAAAAGAACAAAGGTATGACTGGCATAACATCTACGATTGGATTGAAAAAAGCGTAAGCCTCGGGCAATTTGCCCAAGAAAAAATGACTCGAATGAAGAATAGAATTAAGATAGATACAGATCAAACTAAAGATATTAAGCATAACAAATGTTTCATTCTTGGAGATAATTGTATTTTGATTGAGTTATGAATATAAGGTAAAAAATAAAGAAAGTTAAAATAGACCAAAAAATCCTTCTTTTTCTTTAACTAACCCAATCAAAAATCCTTCAATTCTCAAACGAAAATAGAAGGAATCATACTTTCATACAATATCTTAATTGAATTCTATCTAATGATCAATAAATTGAGTTTCATTTTACAACTACACATGTCAAATCTTAGCAAAAATCTAACGGATTCCATGGATATTTAGGCGAGAATTGACAAACAACCAATACCTATATTAGTATTTATTAGTGTTAAATAGAAATAAAAATGGGGCGTGGCCAAGTGGTAAGGCAACGGGTTTTGGTCCCGCGACTCGGAGGTTCGAATCCTTCCGTCCCAGAGTCCCCTAATTCTATCAGAATTAGATAAAAACCATAATTGTAATATACACAACGGGAGGTTTATTAAAAAAAACCTTTTTTTTTTTTTTTATAGCTATATTATCTAGTAGCTAAAATA